CGGGGGGGGCGCGCATGCAAGAAGGAAGTTTCAGCTTGATGCAAATGGCTAAAATATCGTCTGCCTTATATGATTATCAAGCAAATAAAAAGTTATTTTATGTATCAATCCTTACATCTCCTACTACTGGTGGGGTAACAGCTAGTTTTGGTATGTTGGGAGATCTGATTATTGCCGAACCCAATTCCTACATTGCATTTGCGGGTAAAAGAGTAATTGAACAAACATTGAATAAAACAGTACCCGAAGGTGCCCAAGCAGCTGAATATTTATTCCAGAAGGGCTTGTTCGACCTAATCGTACCGCGTAATCTTTTAAAAAGTGTTCTAAGTGAGTTATTTAAGCTCCACGCCTTTTTTCCTTAATCCCATTTTCACTAAAAATCCCCATTGTGTCGCATTCGAACGAATCTTTCGATAATTTTTAAGAAACTCTTTGTTTATTAAATTTGAAGACAAGAATAAAACACAAAGAAATGCAGAAAAATAATAAAGTTGATTATCATACGTATCTTTCATGGAAAAAGATGAATAAGTCCATTTATTTAGTTCTACATTCCTTGGACTTATTCTATATACTCACTTAGATATATAGATACTTAGATTATAGATACTTAGATCTCTATTAAGAATTAATTAATTATTAATTAATTGAATTAATTATTAATTAATAATAACTAATAACTACGAATTCCTAATAATTACAATTCTTAATTATAATTAGTATTAGTATAAAATATGATATTAAAAAAAAAATAAACAGGTACAAATAGTAAATCGAGGTACCCTTTGTATGACAACTTTCAATTTTCCCTCTATTTTTGTGCCTTTAGTAGGCCTAGTATTTCCGGCAATTGCAATGGCTTCTTTATTTCTTCATGTTCAAAAAAACAAGATTGTTTAGATCTGAGGGGACCCAATCTTCTCTTATCCGTTTTTTTTGAAACTTAGACTTGTAGCATAACACAGATATTTATTTCGGGAAATATGGTATAACATGTTATTTCCGCCGAACATAGAGGAAAAAGCTCTTCTGCTTGCAGAAAACGATCTATGGGTAAATGAATTCTAGCTAGTTTCAAATAGATCAGGATCACTGGAGGCCTAAAATGTAAAGTTGGTGGAGCTATATGTATATCAATATGTATATTGGGACCATATGAAGGGGATGTTATTATTTTAGATCTAACCAATTTGATGAATTACTCCTAAAGGTTCACATCAAACTAGTGCTAGTTCACATAAAACTAGTGCTAGTTGATGAGAGTTCCTTCGGAAACAAAAAAAGTACAGTCAAAATAATTTGGGGTATTCTCTCAATTCTAATAAAATGCAATCGGATCAAGTATGAGTTGGCGATCAGAACATATATGGATAGAACTTATAACGGGATCTCGAAAACTAAGTAATTTTTGCTGGGCCCTTATCGTTTTTTTAGGTTCATTAGGATTCTTATTAGTTGGAACTTCCAGTTATCTTGGTAGAAATTTGATATCTTTTGTTCCGTCTCAGCAAATTATTTTTTTTCCACAAGGTATCGTAATGTCTTTCTACGGTATCGCGGGTCTCTTTATTAGTTCCTATTTGTGGTGTACAATTTCCTGGAATGTAGGTAGTGGTTATGATCTTTTCGATAGAAAGGAAGGAATGGTGTGTATTTTTCGTTGGGGATTTCCTGGAAAAAATCGTCGCATATTCCTTCGATTCCGTATAAAAGATATTCAATCCGTTAGAATAGAAGTTAAAGAGGGGATTTATGCTCGTCGTGTCCTTTATATGGACATCAGAGGCCGGGGGGCTATTCCGTTGACCCGTACTGATGAGAATTTGACTCCACGAGAAATTGAACAAAAAGCCGCAGAATTGGCCTATTTCTTGCGCGTACCGATTGAAGTCTTTTGAGAAAAGGAACTGAGGAATGCTTTCTCAGCAGGAGGCAAAGATGAAAGAATCCTGTTTTTCTATAACCTAACTAAAGTTTCAAAAGAAAGAGATTTCTCTTTCTTTTTTTCCAATGTTTGTTGGAAGTGATACTTTAGATGCAAATAAATCTTGTCAATTATTTCCTTTTTATCAATCGACCCTTTTTTTATCCTTTGATTTGTGTTCCTTACTAAACAATCATGGATTTTCTTAAAAATGATAACTGGACCCATTTCGGTCTTGTTTTGTCGCTCATTTTTGTTGTATCTTTTTTCCCCCAATTATTCTATTATTGGCTATTGGGAACCGTTGGAATTTTTTCCAAATATTGGATATTTTTATTGAAAAGTAATTCTTTCGTCTCAAAATCTCAATAATATTCATTCTTTAAAGTACTTCTTTCGGTCATTCATTGAAAGGAGACACTTGTTTGGAATTTAATGAATTGAGATATCTGGAAACAATATTTTTGATTATTTCTTCAGTTAAATTCGAAGTAGAGTCTTAATCTATTTTGGTATTCATTCTAGATTCAAACAAAATCGCAAATAAAATGGATTCATAGAGTTGATACTTTGTCTATAACTCATGTTTGAAAGAAATATTCGTGGACGAATGAAGTGGGTAAATTAAAATTTCACAGGTGAAAAATGGCAAAAAAGAAAAAGAAAGCATTCCCTCCCTTTTTGTATCTTGCATCGATATTATTTTTGCCCTGGTGGATTTCTCTTTCATTGACTAAAAGTATGGAATCTTGGATTACTAATTGGGCGAATACCGGTGGATCCGAAATTTTTTTGAATGATATTCAAGAAAAAAGTATTCTAGAAAAGTTCATAGAATTAGAGGAAATCCTCGTCTTGGACGAAATGATTAAGGAATACTCCGAGATATATCTACAAAAGCTTCCTATAGAAATGCACAAAGAAACGATCCAATTAATCAAGATACATAATGAAGCTCGTATCCATACGATTTTACACCTTTCGACAAATCTAATCTGTTTTGTTATTCTAAGTGGTTATTCTATTTTAGGTAATGAACAACTGGTTATTCTTAACTCTTGGGCTCAGGAATTCCTATATAATTTAAGTGATACAGTAAAAGCTTTTTTGATTCTTTTATTAACCGATTTATGTATCGGATTTCATTCACCCCACGGTTGGGAACTAATGATTGGTTCTGTCTACAAAGATTTTGGATTTATTCATAATGATCAAATTATATCTGGTCTTGTTTCCACCTTTCCAGTTATTCTCGATACTATTTTTAAATATTGGATTTTCCGTTATTTAAATCGTGTATCTCCGTCACTTGTAGTTATTTATCATTCAATGAATGATTGATAAATGATTCACCAATATGAATCTAATCCACTTAGAATGTTTCTTACTATGTAGTTCTACATAAGTATTAAAAACATTCTATCCGGGTGATTTTCATCCTAAAGTATTCCAGTAAAATACTTCCAGTAAATAGCAGAATCGTGGATAGGGAACTATACTAGTAACCTACCCAATTTATTGTAGAAATTTTTGGATCAATGAGTAGGCCATGCAAACTAGAAATACTTTTTCTTGGATAAAGGAACAGATTACTCGATTTATTTCCGTATCGCTCATGATATATATCATCACTCGCCCATCCATTTCAAGTGCATATCCCATTTTTGCGCAGCAGGGTTATGAAAATCCACGAGAAGCGACTGGGCGTATTGTATGTGCCAATTGCCATTTAGCTAATAAGCCCGTGGATATTGAGGTTCCACAAGCGGTACTTCCTGATACTGTATTTGAAGCAGTTGTTCGAATCCCTTATGATAAGCAAGTGAAACAAGTTCTTGCTAATGGTAAAAAGGGTGGTTTGAATGTAGGGGCTGTTCTTATTTTACCGGAGGGGTTTGAATTAGCCCCTTCCGATCGTATTTCTCCCGAGATGAAAGAAAAGATAGGGAATTTATCTTTTCAGAGTTATCGCCCCAATAAAACAAATATTCTTGTGATAGGGCCTGTACCTGGTCAGAAATATAGTGAAATCACTTTTCCTATCCTTTCCCCCGACCCCGCTACTAAGAAAGATGTTCACTTCTTAAAATATCCTATATACGTAGGAGGAAATAGGGGAAGGGGTCAGATTTATCCCGACGGAAGCAAGAGTAACAATACAGTTTATAATGCTACGGGAGCGGGTATAGTAAGTAAAATCATACGAAAAGAAAAAGGGGGATATGAAATAACCATAACAGATCCATCGGATGGACGTCAAGTGGTTGATATTATCCCTCCAGGACCAGAACTTCTTGTTTCAGAGGGTGAATCTATAAAATTTGATCAACCATTAACGAGTAATCCTAATGTGGGTGGATTTGGACAGGGAGATGCCGAAATAGTACTTCAAGATCCATTACGTGTCCAAGGTCTTTTGTTCTTCTTGGGATCTGTTATTTTGGCACAAATCTTTTTAGTTCTTAAAAAGAAACAGTTCGAGAAGGTTCAATTGGCCGAAATGAATTTCTAGACTCCCGGATTTATCGACATAAGGTTCGTAAAAAGAACAAAATTATTCTTCTTGTTGTCAATTATGTATGATAAAAAAAATGACATTCTGAAAACCTTTTATTCACTTGCTCTTTTTCCACAAGCTTCGTTAAATCCCCTGTACCGCATTCCTAGTCATAATAGAATAGGTAGATTTTTGTTTGAAGAAGACTATTTTATTTGACTTTATGACTTTACCACCTCTTTCTTGGTTTTTTTTTAGCCAAATTGAATTGGTACGACTATGTTACTATTGCCAGATTTCAATGGTCTAAAAGATATCCATTTTATTCAATTTAAAATAAAATTGGGATAGATAAGTAAGCGGCAAATAGAACGAACTAGAAATGTGGGGAACAAACAATTTAAGGAGGCATTATTCGTCTTCCTAGTCTTCGACACAAGAAAAGAGTGTAGAAAATTCCTTTTCTTGTGTCGAAAGAGTAATGATTTTTGATCCTGTTCGTCAAAAATTCCTAGTCTTGGTTTCGGTTTTCCAGATGTAGCAGAACTTTTTTTTTTCAATCTATTACGTCCAATA